GTTTGATTTTAGTTCAAAATGATCAATATGTAGAATCTGAACAAGTGATTGCTGAGATTCGTGCCGGAACGTCTACTTTTCATTTTAAAGAGAGGGTTCGAAAACATATTTATTCTGAATCAGAGGGAGAAATGCACTGGAGTACCGATGTCTACCATGCACCTGAATATACATATAGTAATGTTCATCTATTACCAAAAACAAGTCATTTATGGATATTAGCCGGGGGTCCGTGCAGATCTAGTATAGTGTCTTTTTCGCTCCACAAGGATCAAGATCAAATGAATGCTCATTCTTTTTCTGTCGACGAAAGATATATCTCTGACCGATTAATCACTAATGATCGAGTAAGACATAAATTGTTGGATCCTTCTGGTAAAAAAGATAGGGAAATTCTTGACTATTCAAGACTTGATCGAATCATATCCAATGGGTATTGGAATTTCATATATCCTTCGATTCTCCAAGAGAATTCTGATTTCTTGGCGAAAAGGCGAAGAAATAGATTTCTCATCCCATTACAATATGATCAAGAACGAGAGAAAGAACTAATACCCTCTTTTGGTATTTCGATTGAAATACCCATAAATGGTATTTTACGTAGAAATAGTATTCTTGCTTATTTTGATGATCCACGATACAGCAGAAAGAGTTCGGGAATTACTAAATATGGGATCGTAGAGGTGGATTCAATCGTAAAAAAAGAAGATTTGATTGAGTATCGAGGAGCAAAAGAATTTAGTCCGAAATACCAAATGAAAGTGGATCGGTTTTTTTTTATTCCCGAAGAGGTGCATATCTTACCCGGATCTTCGTCCATAATGGTCCGGAACAATAGTATTATTGGAGTAGATACACAACTCGCTTTAAATACAAATACAAGAAGCCGAGTAGGTGGATTAGTCCGAGTGGAGAGAAAAAAAAAAAGTATTGAACTGAAAATATTTTCTGGAGATATTCATTTTCCCGGGGAGACAGATAAGATATCCAAACACAGCGGCATTTTGATACCACCGGGAACGGAAAAAAAAAATTCTAAGGAATCAAAAAAAAAATTGAAAAATTGGATCTATGTCCAACGGATCACACCCACCCCCCAAAAATATTTTGTTTTGGTTCGACCCGTAGTCACATATGAAATAGCTGATGGGATAAATTTAGCAAAACTTTTCCCTCAAGATCTCTTGCAGGAAAAAGATAATGTCGAACTTAAAGTTGTCAATTATATCCTTTATGGAAATGGAAAGTCAATTCGCGGAATTTATCACACAAGTATTCAATTAGTTCGGACTTGTTTAGTATTGAATTGGGACCAAGAAAAAAAAGGTTCTATAGAAGAGGTTCGTGCTTCCTTTGTTGAGGTAAGGGCAAATGATCTGATTCGCGATTTCATAAGAATTGAGTTAGTCAAGTCTACTATTTCATATGCCGGAAAAAGGTATGGTACGGCGGGTTCAGGATTGATTCCCAATAATGGATTAGATCGCACCAATATCAATCCTTTTTATTCCAAAGCGAAGATTCCATTAGTTACCCAGCATCAAGGAACTATTGGTACGTTGTTGAATCGAAATAAGGAAGGCCAATCTTTGATAATTTTGTCATCATTCAATTGTTCTCGAGTTGGTCCATGTCCATTCAACAGTTCAAAATATAACAATGTGGCAAAAGAATCGAATCCCATAACTCCAATTAGGGATTTGTTGGGTCCCTTAGGTACTATTGTACCTAAAATAGTGAACTTTTATTCATCTTACCATTTAATAACTCATAATCAGATCTTGTTAAACAAATATTGGATACTTGATAATTTTAAACAGACTTTCCAAGTACTTGAAGTACTTAAATACTGTTTAATAGATGAAAATAGGGAGATTTATAATCCCGGCCCGCGCAATAACATCATTTTGAATCCATTCCATTTGAATCGGTGCTTTCTACATCACAATTATTGTGAAGAGACATCCACAATAATTAGCATTGGACAATTTATTTGTGAAAATATATGTCTAGTTAAATATGGACCACACATAAAAAAATCTGGTCAAATTTTCATTGTTCACGTTGACTCCTTAGTTATAAGATCAGCTAAGCCCTATTTGGCTACTCCAGGAGCGACTGTTCACGGACATTATGGAGAACCCCTTTCTGAAGGAGATACATTAGTTACATTTATATATGAAAAATCCCGATCTGGTGACATAACGCAAGGCCTTCCAAAAGTGGAACAAATCTTAGAAGTGCGTTCGATTGGTTCAATATCGATGAACCTTGAAAGGAGAGTTGAAGGTTGGAACGAGCGTATACCAAGAATTCTCGGAATTCCTTGGGGATTCTTAATTGGAGCTGAGCTAACCATAGCTCAAAGTCGTATCTCTTTGGTTAATAAGATCCAAAAGGTTTATCGATCCCAGGGGGTACAGATCCATAATAGACATATAGAGATTATTGTACGGCAAGTAACATCAAAAGTGTTGGTTTCAGAAGATGGAATGTCTAATGTTTTTTTGCCTGGAGAATTAATCGGATTGTTGCGGGCGGAACGAGCAGGGCGTGCTTTAGACGAAGCGATCTGTTATCGGGCAATTTTATTGGGAATAACGAGGGCATCTCTGAATACTCAAAGTTTCATATCCGAAGCAAGTTTTCAAGAAACTGCTAGAGTTTTAGCAAAAGCTGCTCTACGGGGTCGTATTGATTGGTTGAAGGGTCTGAAAGAAAATGTTGTTCTGGGAGGGATTATCCCTGTCGGTACCGGATTCAAAAAATTAGTGCACTGTTCAAGGCAAGACAAAAACATTCATTTGGAAATCAAAAAGAAAAATCTATTCGAGTTGGAAATGAGAGATATTTTGTTACACCATAGAGAATTTTTTTGTTCTTGCGCCCCAAACAATTTCCATGACACACCAGAAAAATCATTTACGCGATTTCATAATTCCTAAGGTGAGATTTCTTCTTTTTACTTTTTTTGATTTGGTAATAAAAAAAATGAAGTAAAAAAAAAAAAAAAGAAATGAACAGTTTGGGCTGTGTATCAACGGTCAATCCCGGTAGAAGGTTCCGTAGGAACAATTATTTATTTGTTAAAAAAAAGCGTGGGAAAAATGACAAGAAGATATTGGAACATCCATTTGGAAGAGATGATGGAGGCTGGAGTTCATTTTGGTCATGGTACTAAGAAATGGAATCCTAGAATGGCCCCTTACATTTCTGCAAAGCGTAAAGGTATTCATATTACAAATCTTACTAGAACTGCTCGTTTTTTATCAGAAGCTTGTGATTTAGTTTTTGATGCAGCAAGCCGAGGAAAAAACTTTTTAATCGTTGGTACCAAAAATAAAGCAGCGGATTTAGTAGCATCAGCTGCAATAAGGGCTCGATGTCATTATGTTAATAAAAAATGGCTCGGTGGTATGTCAACGAATTGGTCCACTACGGAAACGAGACTTCATAAGTTCAGAGACTTAAGAGCAGAACAAAAGATGGGGAAACTCAACCGTCTCCCTAAAAGAGATGCAGCAATGTTGAAGAGAAAATTATCTACTTTGCAAACATATCTGGGTGGGATCAAATATATGACTGGGTTGCCCGATATTGTAATCATCGTTGATCAGCAAGAAGAATATACGGCTCTTCGAGAATGTGTCATTTTGGGAATTCCAACAATTTGTTTAATCGATACAAATTGTGACCCAGATCTCGCAGATATTTCGATTCCAGCCAACGATGACGCTATAGCTTCAATCCGATTGATTCTTAACAAATTTGTATCCGCAATTTGTGAGGGTCGTTCTAGCTATATAAGAAGTCGTTGATTATGATTATGTTATGATTAAGAATAATAAGATTAGTTAATTATTTTGATTTCTTGGATCGGTTACTATGTCTTGTCTTGAATTTTTAAAAAGAGATAAAATGGGATATTGATATTATCTTATGTGATTTCTTGGTATTCTAAATATATGATTAATGATGAAAGTAGATAAGTTGAGAAAGAGATGCTTGAATCAAAATAATTCTTTTTTTGAAGTTCGATTTCTGTCAGAGGACAATATGAATGTTATACCATGTTCCATTAAAACACTCAAAGGGTTATACGATATATCAGGTGTAGAAGTAGGCCAACATTTATATTGGCAAATAGGGGGTTTACAAATTCATGCCCAAGTACTTATCACTTCTTGGGTCGTGATTGCTATCTTATTAGGTTCAGTCATCATAGCTGTTCGGAATCCACAAACCATTCCGACCGACGGTCAGAATTTCTTCGAATATGTCCTTGAATTTATTCGAGACTTGAGCAAAACTCAGATTGGAGAAGAATATGGTCCTTGGGTTCCCTTTATTGGAACCATGTTCCTATTTATTTTTGTTTCTAATTGGTCGGGGGCCCTTTTACCTTGGAAAATCATACAGTTACCTCATGGGGAGTTGGCCGCCCCCACGAATGATATAAATACTACTGTTGCTTTAGCTTTACCCACGTCAGTGGCATATTTTTATGCGGGTCTTACCAAAAAGGGATTGGGTTATTTCGGAAAATACATTCAACCAACTCCAATACTTTTACCAATTAACATCCTAGAAGATTTCACAAAACCTTTATCTCTTAGTTTTCGACTTTTCGGGAATATATTGGCTGATGAATTAGTAGTTGTTGTTCTTGTTTCTTTAGTACCTTCAGTAGTTCCTATACCTGTCATGTTTCTTGGATTATTTACAAGCGGTATTCAAGCTCTTATTTTTGCAACTTTAGCCGCGGCTTATATAGGGGAATCCATGGAGGGTCATCATTGATTAGTTTTCGAAATAGTCTTCTTTTTTTTAAGCTTATCCCAATTGAGGCAATGCATGGTTCAGGAAAATCTATTTTGTTCTTGGTTGGGGAACATAATAGATAGAAATACATATGTATATACGACTAGAGTTGTAGGAGGAAAGATAGACGATATTACGAAATGGTGGATGGGTTAGGGGGTCACACTAGATATATGTAATGTCTATAAGTCCAGCCACAGCCCCTGTATGTATATCTTTTGAAGAATTATTCTAGAATCCGATTCAATATAAAATGCGCGCGGTTTACGTTATGTAAGAAACAAATGTATATGTGATATTAGATATATACTAGTTATATAGGGTTACCCCTATCTATATTATTTATTATTTTTATTCGAAGTTTTACTTACTTCGACTCGATATATTTTAGTGATCAAATAAGTAATAATTCATTGGTTGATTGTATCATTAACCATTTTTTTTTGGTGCGAGGAACCTATCATCATGAATCCACTGATTTCTGCCGCTTCCGTTATTGCTGCTGGATTGGCCGTGGGGCTTGCTTCTATTGGACCTGGAGTTGGTCAAGGTACTGCTGCAGGCCAAGCCGTAGAAGGTATTGCGAGACAACCAGAAGCAGAAGGAAAAATACGAGGTACTTTATTGCTTAGTCTAGCTTTTATGGAAGCTTTAACAATTTATGGACTGGTCGTGGCATTAGCGCTTTTATTTGCAAATCCTTTTGTTTAATTTCATCCTAGAATCTAGAATGAAAATGTAAAAAAGTGCGTTACGTACTTTTTTTCTTATTTTATATTAACTCGTTGCCGTTTGCTTCTGTGAATTATATCAATACTTTACTCCTACAATTATGTATTTGTTGCGACAATACCCCGGGAAGGACTGATTTGAGGATGAGGAATTAGTGGATTCGCTCGCTTTCTTCCTTCCCGTCCTTCGTTTAGTACGATGGAATTTTGACTTTTCTTTTAGGAAGTGTTTGAACAAAGGAGCTATTTTGCAATTGATACGAGACCTAGGACCTAACTTAATAAGTATCTTATCGGAAACTTCAAAAAAAAATTCTTATTTTTTTTTGAATTTGAGAATTCAATAAATAGATTTAATCTACTCCCATAAAAAAATGGGAAATTAAGAAAAAGAAATCGATCAAAAAAAGGGCGAGCCAAGTGATACAAAAAGAACTCTGTTCTTTGTTAGTCCTATCTATAAGAGGAGAGCATATGAAAAATTTAACCGATTCTTTTGTTTCCTTAGGCCACTGGCCATCCGCCGGGAGTTTCGGGTTTAATACCGATATTTTAGCAACAAATCCAATAAATCTAAGTGTAGTGCTTGGTGTATTGATTTTTTTTGGAAAGGGAGTGTGTGCGAGTTGTATATTTCAAGAATAGGTTGGATCTAACCAGCTGCATTTTATTTATTATTTATTTATGTTATTTACATTATATATATTTATTATATATATAATTATATAATAAATTTTTAAGAATATATTTTTATAGAATATATTTTTATTTTTTTTATATATTTTTTTCTATTTTATATAGTATATATATTTCCAGGATAAATAGGAAAAACAAAGTAGGAAAAAAAAGTGCACAATCTCGACGAATTCCTTCTGAATAAATTCATAAATCATATGTAAGAACCATAGCATTTCGTTATTCATTGGTAAGTCAACTTTGATTCTCTATCAACCAATAATGTGAGACCATTAACATGGTTAAAGCTAAACTGTTTGAAGTCCGGGCACAACATGGTACTCTTTCTACCACTACGTTAGTACCGAAATGGTAAAAAAAAATAGTTGGTAATTTTTCTGATATAGAACACTCATATCGATAAAATGATTTGAACCATTTACTAGAATAAATAAAGGACACCTTGCCTTTTTTTATCCAATGCCGAATCGACGACCTATGTATAAAAAAGAGGAATTTTTGGATTTGAATAAAAAAGGGAAATAAAATGAAAATGTAAAATATATATTTTATATATAAATAGAAATTTTCAATTAAATAAAGAAACAACTTTGCTGACAATTATAGATTTTTTGTCTGGTCGGAAGAGTTCTCTTAATATTCTGGTCTTGTATCAGTTTTGATATGTTTGAATACAAACAGAAATAGAGAGGATAGGCTCATTACATTAAAAAAAAAGATATGGGAGAGAATGCCCATAAAATAAAAAATTGAGCGTGAGAGCCAAATGAATCGAAAGATTCATGTTTGGTTCGGGAAGAGATCATGGAAGTTGTGAAATTAATGGTTAATGGTAAATCTACTTTCATTAAATGATTTATTAGATAATCGAAAACAGAGGATTTTGAGTACTATTCGAAATTCGGAAGAATTACGTAGAGGAGCCATTGAGCAGCTCGAAAAAGCCCGGGCTCGTTTACGAAAAGTGGAAATGGAAGCAGATGAGTATCGAATGAATGGATACTCTGAAATAGAACGAGAAAAAGTCAATTTGATTAATGCTACTTCTTATAGTTTGGAACAATTAGAAAATTACAAAAATGAAACCCTTCATTTTGAACAACAAAGAGCGATTAATCAGGTCCGACAACAAGTTTTCCAACAAGCCTTACAGGGAGCTCTAGGAACTCTGAATAGTTGTTTGAATAGCGAGTTACATTTCCGTACCATCAGTGCTAATATTGGAATCCTCGGGGCCATGGAAGAAATAACT